AATTAGAACCTAATTAAGATAGGATGACTAATGTATGCAGCCTAATGAGGAGTAATACTATAAAAAGAAAAAATAAAGAACTCTATTTCAGAACTATGAGACAGAATATTCTGTTTTCTTATTTACTCTTTCTTTATTTTTGGATTTTATTTCTATTTTTCTATTTATTTTATTTCTATTTTTCTATTTAAAGTAGATCGATTTAGATAACGTATCTATAAGCAAAGTAATATACTTCAAACAAAGTAGGAATTCGCAAGATGGAGAAAATCATTGCAGTTATTATAGGGAAGTCTAGGGACTTAGAGCATATCCTATTTGAAGGAGGATGGAATTCAAATAGGGTAAGGGATCCTTCCTTCTATTGATTTGATAGAAATTCGTTTTTCTTTTCCTGTCTCTATGATTTTCGAAGAATGAGCCTGTGGTAATGCTTTTATCTCTATTCTATGGCGCAAGCGACCGTCCAGTCTATAAACAAGTACTAATGAGAAAATGAAAACTATACTAAAGGAAACATAGGATCTCTATCCTAAAATCTAAAAATAGGACATATTAGGGCTATACGGATTCGAACCGTAGACCTTCTCGGTAAAACAGATCAAACGGATTATTATCGAAATGATTCGAACTGTTTCAAAGACTCAACATGCATTTTTTTGCATTGGGCTCTTTCATCAACTGATGTAAAGATCAGTTAGTCCACCATAGTTTTTCTTTACGGAAAGATAATGAGATGGCTCCCTGTGCTCTGATTGATTATTTGTATTATGATCTATCTAGGAGCAATACCAAAGTGTTTCAAAGGAGGATTACCTTGACTTAGGTCTGCCTCCGGCCTAAATTAAATCAACCTAAGTGAAATGGAGTCTCTATCGTTCCGCTGCAAGAGTTGACTATGAGACTTCATACACCTTAAAGTTCATAGAACGAAAAGAAGTTTTTTGGAGGCCCTTATCCTCATTACGCCTAGCATTTAGTGGGCTGGATATTTACCTTATCAACTAGCAAATCAATAAGGGTTCTATTTGATTAGGCACCTGAATTGGCACCTGAATCGGACTGAACCGACTGTTTGTCAGGCTACTGTTCTCCTATTCTCTCGAATCCATGAAGTAAGACATTGATTTTGCAATAAGATCAATTATGTTCATTGCATAATAAGCTCCCTTGAAAAGCATTGGCGCACGTGTAAGCGAGTTGCTCTACCGAACTGAGCTATAGCCCTTGTCAGAGATATCTTAACATATAGATAATTTCTTGTCAAGATGAATATTCTCTAATGCCAGAGGATATCCCTTTGATCTGCTTACTATATAACATAGTAATAACGGAGCAGTATTGCTTATAAAAAGGATTCGATCTATAATCGATCGAAGTAATGGGTCTTCCTTTGTGGTGATAAATTGCCTACTTAACTCAGTGGTTAGAGTATTGCTTTCATACGGCGGGAGTCATTGGTTCAAATCCAATAGTAGGTAGGTAGGTAGAAAAATTACTAGATAGCATTGGACTTACTTCGCTTCGCTATCTAATAACTTTTTCTACTCCTCTTCCCTTTTTCTTTGTATCAACTAAACCTTTGGATTGTCTTCAATTGGATGGGGGAATCCAATTGATAGCCTCGACTCGTATCCTAGCTCGTCTGAGAGCTAGCTTCGCTTCAACCAATTCTTTCGTACCCTCAGCTCTACTCAAGTTAGCTTCGGCTATTTCAAGTGCCTGTTGAGCTTCTTCCGGATCAATGTCACTACCCAGTTCCGCATCATTTCCTAAAATGATGATCTCATTATTAACTATTCTCGCAAAACCGCTCCACAGAACCGCCGTTAACCATTGGTCGTTGAGGAGGCGTATTCTCAAAGGACCCATATCTACAGCTGTGTTAATGGGGGCGTGGTTTGGTAATACGCCAATTTGGCCACTATTAGTAGATAAAATGATTTCTTTCACTTCACAATCCCAAATAATTCGCTTAGGAGTTAGTACATAAAGATTTAATTTCATTTCTTCAATTTGTTCTCCTCTTCTAAGTTTATAGCTTTCGTGCTAGCTTCATCGATGTTACCCACCAAATAAAAAGCCTGTTCGGGTAGGCCGTCTAATTCTCCGGAAAGGATTAGTTGAAATCCCCTAATTGTTTCTGCAAGACCAACATACTTTCCTGCAGAACCGGTAAAAACTTCTGCCACAAAGAACGGTTGTGATAAGAAACGTTCAATTTTTCGTGCTCTTGCTACAGTTAAACGATCCTCCTCCGATAATTCATCCAACCCAAGAATTGCGATAATGTCCTGAAGTTCTTTGTAACGTTGTAAAGTTTGCTTAACTCTTTGCGCAGTTTCATAATGTTCGTTGCCAACGATCCGAGGCTGTAACATAGTTGAGGTTGAATCTAAAGGATCTACTGCTGGATAAATACCCTTGGAAGCTAATCCTCTGGAAAGTACGGTAGTAGCATCCAAATGTGCAAATGTTGTGGCAGGAGCAGGGTCGGTCAAATCGTCCGCAGGTACATAAACCGCTTGGATCGAAGTTATAGATCCCTTTTTGGTAGAAGTAATTCTTTCTTGCAAAGAACCCATTTCTGTACTAAGAGTAGGTTGATAACCCACTGCGGAGGGCATTCTCCCTAATAAAGCGGATACCTCCGATCCTGCTTGAACAAAACGAAAGATATTATCGATGAATAGAAGCACGTCTTGCTTATTAACATCTCGGAAATATTCTGCCATAGTTAGGGCAGTTAAACCAACTCTCATACGAGCTCCCGGCGGTTCATTCATTTGGCCATAGACTAGAGCTACCTTTGATTCCTCAATATTTTTTTCATTAATTACTCCGGATTCCTTCATTTCCATATAAAGATCATTTCCTTCACGAGTCCGTTCCCCTACTCCGCCAAATACGGATACGCCTCCATGAGCTTTAGCAATGTTGTTGATTAATTCCATGATGAGTACTGTTTTCCCTACTCCAGCCCCCCCAAATAGTCCGATTTTTCCCCCACGTCGATAAGGAGCTAAAAGATCGACCACCTTAATACCTGTTTCAAAGATGGATAATTTCGTATCTAACTCGATAAAGGCAGGCGCAGATCTATGAATAGGGAATGTTGCACTAGTATCTACAGGACCCAAATTGTCAATAGGTTCCCCAAGAACGTTGAAAATTCGTCCGAGAGTAGCTCCACCGACTGGAACACTGAGAGGAGCTCCCGTGTCAATCACTTCCATTCCTCTCATCAACCCGTCTGTAGCACTCATAGCTACAGCTCTAACTCGATTATTTCCCAATAATTGTTGTACCTCACAAGTCACATTAATTTGCTTACCGGCAGTGTCTCTACTCTTGACTACCAAAGCGTTATAAATATAAGGTAACTTGCCTGGGGGAAAAGTGATATCCAGCACGGGCCCAATAATTTGATCGATACGCCCTGTGCTTTTTTCCTCAATTGTGGAAACCCCGGGACGAGAAGTAGTAGGATTGGTTCTCATAATTATCACATAATTTTCAAAAAAAAAGGAATTTGTCGAAATTTTGCTTTTTTTCTTGTTGAATAATGCCAAATCAAATCCAAAAAAAGAGCCAAAAATCCGAAAGTCAAAAGGAAATGAATTAGTTAATTCAATAAGAGAGAAAAGGGGACCAGGACTTGATTTCGTTGCCCAAGCGAATCCCATTCAATCGTTTACTCATGGAATGAGTCCGTTGGAAAGTTCAATCAATCTTTTTTTCATATACATTTCGCCTTTTGTGGAGGATCTGTCCCTACTCTACTTTCCTATCTAGGACTTCGATATACAAAATATATACTACTGTGAAGCATAGATTGCTGTCAACAGAGAATTTTCTTAGTATTTAGGTATTTACATTCAAAATAAGAAAGGGGCCTATTAAGAACTTGTAAAATAAGGATTAGGGATTGATTTGGGTTGCGCTATATCTATCAAAGAGTATACAATAATGATGGATTTGGTGAATCAAATCCATGGTTTAATAATGAACCATGTTAACTTACCATAACAACAACTCAATTCCTATCGAATTCCTATAGTAGAATTCCTATAGGATAGAACATACACAGGGTGTACGCATTATATATGAATGAAACATATTCATTAACTTAAGCATGCCCTCCATTTTCTTTAATGAGTTGATATTAATTGAATATCCTTTTTGTTTTAAAAGATTTTTGCAAAGGTTTCATTTACGCCTAATCTATATCGAGTAGACCCTGTCGTTGTGAGAATTCTTAATTCATGAGTTGTAGGGAGGGACTTATGTCACCACAAACAGAAACTAAAGCAAGTGTTGGATTTAAAGCTGGTGTTAAGGATTATAAATTGACTTACTACACCCCGGAGTATGAAACCAAGGATACTGATATCTTGGCAGCATTCCGAGTAACTCCTCAGCCGGGGGTTCCGCCCGAAGAAGCAGGGGCTGCAGTAGCTGCCGAATCTTCTACTGGTACATGGACAACTGTTTGGACTGATGGACTTACCAGTCTTGATCGTTACAAAGGACGATGCTATCACATCGAGCCCGTTGTTGGGGAGGAAAATCAATATATCGCTTATGTAGCTTATCCATTAGACCTATTTGAAGAGGGTTCTGTTACTAACATGTTTACTTCCATTGTGGGTAACGTATTTGGTTTCAAAGCCCTACGCGCTCTACGTCTGGAGGATCTGCGAATTCCCACTACTTATTCAAAAACTTTCCTAGGTCCGCCTCATGGTATCCAAGTTGAAAGGGATAAGTTGAACAAGTACGGCCGTCCTTTTTTGGGATGTACTATTAAACCAAAATTGGGATTATCCGCAAAAAATTATGGTAGAGCGTGTTATGAGTGTCTACGCGGTGGACTTGATTTTACCAAAGATGATGAAAACGTAAACTCACAACCATTTATGCGCTGGAGGGACCGTTTTGTCTTTTGTGCCGAAGCTCTTTATAAAGCACAGGCCGAAACCGGTGAAATCAAGGGGCATTACTTGAATGCGACTGCAGGTACATGCGAAGAAATGATTAAGAGAGCTGTATTTGCGAGGGAATTAGGGGCTCCTATTGTAATGCATGACTACTTAACTGGGGGATTCACTGCAAATACTAGTTTGGCTCATTATTGCCGCGACAATGGCCTACTTCTTCACATTCACCGGGCAATGCATGCAGTTATTGATAGACAGAAAAATCATGGTATGCATTTTCGTGTATTAGCTAAAGCATTGCGTATGTCTGGGGGAGATCATATCCACGCCGGTACAGTAGTAGGTAAGTTAGAAGGGGAACGCGAAATGACTTTAGGTTTTGTTGATTTATTGCGCGATGATTTTATTGAAAAAGATCGTGCTCGCGGTATCTTTTTCACTCAGGACTGGGTATCCATGCCAGGTGTTATACCGGTGGCTTCAGGGGGTATTCATGTTTGGCATATGCCAGCTCTGACCGAAATCTTTGGAGATGATTCTGTATTACAATTTGGTGGAGGAACTTTAGGACATCCTTGGGGAAATGCACCTGGTGCAGCAGCTAATCGGGTGGCTTTAGAAGCTTGTGTACAAGCTCGTAATGAAGGACGCGATCTTGCTCGTGAAGGTAATGAAATTATCCGAGCAGCTTGCAAATGGAGTCCTGAACTAGCCGCAGCTTGTGAAGTATGGAAGGCGATCAAATTCGAGTTCGAGCCGGTAGATAAACTAGATAAGTAGATAAAACTAGATATAAAGAAGGTCTAAATAAAAAAGAAGCGAAATAGAAAGAGAAAAAATCAGTTACAAAATGCAGTAATTCTTCTTTATTCTTCTAATTGATTGCAATTAAACTCGGCTCAATCTTTTTTTTTAAGATTGAGCCGAATAAAAATAGATCTTGATACGATCATGAGACTTGACAAATAGAGATTCCTCTATTCTATATATTTAGAATATATAAAGGTATAATACAATAAATAAATACAAATATAGTATTTATTTATTGTATTGGGAAAGAATCAATGAAAAAAGATTAGGAATCGAAATGCTACTATACGCGTCCGGAGGAGTATTCGGAATAATATTCTTCTATAATCCATTCTTGCGTCTTGCGCGGGGTCTTACTAATAGGACTTCGCTGCACGGGACGGGTCTTCATCGAAAAGCTAACTCCACCCGGCATTTTCATACCCTTTGGGTGGTATATCGCCTTAAAAAGTCTAAGGGGGTAGTATGAGATCTGTAGTAAGTAAGAGAATTTGCCCTTTGATTTTGATTGAGTATGCTATTTTTCCGCCTTTACCGCGCATTATTGTATGAGCTTCTAGAGAATAGAGGACCGCGTATGCAGGAAGGAAATTACAGCTTAATAAAAAAGTCTAAAAAAGCTTCAACTTTATGGCACTATCAATCAACTAAAAAGCCCTATGTATGAATCCTTACAACCGGTGGGATAGGATAAGAGCGAGTTTCGGTATACTGGGGCTGGGGGATATCCTTATTTCAAAACCTGACGCGCATCTTGCGTTTGTAGGGGTCCGAGAGTGGTTGAAGAAGTATTGCATGTGGAAGTAGGTAGACGAAACTTATTTAGGATTCGAAATGGGCGCATTCGACTAAAAGTCGTACTGAGACCTTTTTTAAAGGGTATTCTGAAAGAGGTATTTCATTTTCACAATCGCTTTCTTTTGAATCCAATTTCAAGTTCGATTAGAAGGATAGAAAGGCCGTGAGGACGGGAAAAGAAAAATCAAATCTTTTGAATTTTTAATTAGTTCTCTTTTTTTGCAATTTTCTTATTATCCATTCCATTCATTTTTTTTATAGAATACTTTAGTATTCTATAAAAAATCTTTATTTTGCAAACTAAAAAATACAATAGTCAATATTCCTTATAATAGATATACTTAATTATATTATAAGAATCTTAAGATATTTTTCGAATAGATAGAAATAGTAAATTTGAATTGAGACACCTATTCTATGACGGATTTTAACTTACCTTCTATTTTCGTGCCTTTAGTAGGCTTAGTATTTCCGGCAATTGCAATGGCTTCTTTATTTCTTTATGTGCAGAAAAATAAGATTGTCTAGAACCGACGGGGGCGAATTTTCTCAATGTATTTCCACGCAGGATCATAATACAGATATTTTTTAGTGTAAGTAATATGGTAGGGTATGTGGTTCTTTCTACACACAAACGAAAAACGGCTATGGATGCGGATATAGGCTACGAGCATAAATGCATGCATATGCGGAGCCGGGTATAGCGAGTTTTATTTTAAGTGGATCAACGAATATTTTTTGAATAGAAAGTCAATGTATCTAACCAATTATTTCACAGGAGTACTCGTTGCTGAAGGCAATTTCAGAATCAAAAAAAGTAAAGTCAAAATCATTTAGCTTATTCTCTCAATTTCAATCGACCGCTGCTGGATTTAGTATATCTAATATGAATTGGCGATCAGAACACATATGGATAGAACTTCTAAAAGGTTCTCGAAAAAGAGGTAATTTTTTCTGGGCCTGTATTCTTTTTCTAGGTTCACTAGGATTCTTATCGGTTGGGGCTTCCAGTTATCTTGGTAAGAATATGATATCTGTACTTCCATCTCAACAAATTCTTTTTTTTCCACAGGGGGTCGTGATGTCTTTCTACGGAATCGCGGGCCTATTCATTAGCTCCTACTTGTGGTGCACTATTTTGTGGAATGTAGGCAGTGGTTATGACCGATTCGATAGAAAAGAGGGAATAGTGTGCATTTTTCGTTGGGGATTCCCTGGAATAAAACGTCGCGTCTTCCTTCGATTCCTTATGCGGGATATCCAATCAATTAGAATTCAGGTTAAAGAGGGTCTTTATCCTCGTCGTATCCTTTATATGGAAATCCGGGGCCAGGGGGTCATTCCCTTGACTCGTACTGATGAGAAGTTTTTTACTCCACGAGAAATAGAACAAAAAGCTGCCGAATTGGCCTATTTCTTGCGTGTACCAATTGAAGTATTTTGAGTACCGATTGCATTTTTTTGAAATGAATTGAATGAGGACGAATTGGAAGAAGATTTTCTCAACACGGGGAGGAGGTCCCTTCGAAATTGGATTCGTTATTGTAAGGGGATTTTCGAGTATTTATCTAAAGGAAGGAACAAACGAGGATAAGAGAAAATTGCTTCTAATTTGTTTTGTCCAAGTGATGGCATAATATTCTTCCATTTTCATCCGAAAGCGCTTTTTTTTTTATTCTATTTCTCTATTCCACTCCATCTAGATCTAAGAAAGAACCCAATGCAATGAAATTCCACTAGTATACAAAAAAGAAAAATATATACAAGGTCTCAAACCTTGTTATAGAATTTTTGCTTCAAAGAAAAAGAAATATCATATAGAGTCAGCGAATGAAATAGAGTCAGCGAATGGAGCGGATTCATTAACAACTCAATTTACAGATCAAAAATGAAAAAAAAGAAAGCATTGCCTTCTTTCCTATATCTTGTATTTATCGTACTTTTGCCCTGGGGGGTCTCTTTCTCTTTTAACAAATGTCTGGAACTTTGGATTAAGAATTGGTGGAATACCAGGCAATCCGAAACTCTCTTAACTGATATTCAAGAGAAAAAGGTTCTAGAAAGATTCATAGAATTAGAAGAACTTTTTCTCTTGGACGAAATGATAAAAGAGAAACCGAAGACACATGTACAAAAACCTCCTATAGGAATACACAAGGAAATAATACAATTGGCCAAAATAGATAATGAGGATCATCTCCATATCATTTTGCATTTCTCGACAAATATAATCTGTTTGGCTATTCTAAGTGGTTCTTTTTTTCTGGGTAAAGAGGAACTTGTCATTTTGAATTCTTGGGTTCAGGAATTCTTCTATAACTTAAATGACTCAATAAAAGCTTTTAGTATTCTTTTAGTTACTGATTTTTTTGTTGGATTTCACTCCACCCGCGGTTGGGAACTACTAATTCGTTGGGTCTACAATGATCTTGGATGGGCTCCTAACGAGCTAATTTTCACTATTTTTGTTTGTAGTTTTCCAGTGATTCTAGATACATGTTTGAAATTTTGGGTCTTTTTTTATTTAAACCGTCTATCTCCTTCGCTTGTAGTCATTTATCATTCAATTAGTGAAGCATAAACTCATTTGATCTCCTGATATTAATCAAATTAGCATCTTTCTTCTTTTAGAAAGAAAGCCCTTTTCCTTTTTAGCAAAATTCTTTCTATTTCTACCTGCTCAAGGTATTCATCATTCCAGTACAACTGTTGCAGTAGAATGACAACAGACTCGTGTATAGGGAACTAGATTAGCTTAGCTACCTATCTAATTTATTGTAGAAATTCTGGGATCTGCGATTGGACATGGAAAATAGAAATACTTTTTCTTGGGTAAAGGAACAGATGATTCGATCTATTTCTGTATCGATCATGATATATGTAATAACTCGGACATCTATTTCAAATGCATATCCCATTTTTGCGCAGCAGGGTTATGAAAACCCACGAGAAGCAACCGGACGAATTGTATGTGCCAATTGCCATTTAGCTAATAAGCCCGTGGATATTGAAGTTCCCCAAGCTGTGCTTCCCGATACTGTATTTGAAGCAGTTCTTCGAATTCCTTATGATATGCAACTGAAACAAGTTCTTGCTAATGGGAAAAAGGGAGGGTTAAATGTGGGTGCTGTTCTTATTTTGCCCGAGGGATTCGAATTAGCGCCGCCCGACCGTATTTCTCCTGAGTTGAAAGAAAAGATAGGAAATCTCTCTTTTCAGAGTTATCGTCCCGATAAAAAAAATATTCTTGTGATAGGCCCTGTTCCCGGTCAGAAATATAGTGAAATCGTCTTTCCCATTCTTTCCCCCGATCCTGCTACGAAGAAAGACGTTCATTTCTTAAAATATCCCATATATGTAGGGGGAAACCGAGGAAGGGGACAGATCTATCCTGATGGTAGTAAGAGTAACAATACGGTCTATAATGCTACGTCAACAGGTATAGTAAGAAA